CGTTTTTGTCAAAGCTGCTTTACACTGGATAGGAAAAGCCCTTTCCTAGGAAATCCTTGTCCTGGCTTTGGGAGCTAAGTCGAAGACGAGCTGACGAGCATAATTAGGGTTGGAGTCTCGTGGAGTACCTATCGGGACATTGGTTAACTTTCACCGAAGGCAATGAGTCAATCCGATCGATCTAGCCATGACCCTCAATGCAGGGAAAAAGTCCCGCCCTATAGAGCTATAGAGCGAGGACTACCGTTGAAGAGTCAAACTCAGCTTCTCTGTTAAGAGCAAGAACCTTTCTTGGTATGAAAGAATGCGAGTTGAAGGCGAAGTTGTCGCCCTTGATTGAGTATAGGGCTGTTGTACGATACCTATACAGTTTGTTACACCGAGCCCAATGCATTTGAATAAAGTTAGCAAAGCAAAGAAAGTCAGTGTTGGTTGGCCATCTCGGTGATAGCATGGTATCGTAAAGAAAGCACGCCAACTAGTTGACAGGTTCAATCAAGATCTGTCTCCCCTTTCTTCTCTTCATTACAAAAATTTTACTGCCTATTAGCAGGTTCCCTATTCTTTTAGTCTTGGTCGAGCCATTCCGGCTACAGGACCGAAAATAGCCAGATTGGGATAAGTAGCACACACCTTTTAAGCAAAAGGAAGAGAATGAAAGGAAAGGTTGTTTTTGTAGGATCAGAAGAAAAGTGTCTTGACTTTAGTCTTTAGTGGATCCAGTTCAAGAAGAGTATTCAGTTGAAATAGCAGTTCTCGATTCAGCTTCATGAGACGCTGCCTGAGCTTTCTTTTGAAAAAGATGTTTTGGTATCGGAAACAGCAGGACGCCATTTTAGCCCTAATAGCATCACATCACCTACGTAATAAGAGGTCCTTACAAAGGTTCAGTCTACAGATATGTAGAACTAGAAAGAGAAAAGGCCAACTGTTACCAAGTTAGAAAGAGGCAGAATGAATGTGCAGAGTCTATGTACAGGGGGAAATCGGTCCTAGATAATTGTTTACCATGATAGGTCTCGAGAATGTAGTTCGACTAATGATCAAAAGGGGTACGAACCATAATGACAGAACAACGCGGAGGCGGAGCAAGCGCCTAATGAGTGGAATATTTATTAAAAAACGAAGGGGCTCTATTTTAATAACGAAAAGGTGTAGCATAGTATGCGGGGAAAGAGCGACGGTTGTATAGGGAAAGGGCCAATGGAATGGAGTCCCCGAATAAGGTTTAATTAAGTAAGGATAAGGATACAAGCCGCACTAAGGAATTTTTTTTTCCTATCTATGAGCCCGCAAGCGAGGTTGGCAAGCATCGTTGTAAACTTGACTTATAGATGAACTCACAGTATATCGAACGCGAGGCGATATTGCGTGCGAAGCAAGTAGAAAATTCTTGCCATCGATGGTGGGCTGAGAGCCTCATTCATCACATCAATAGCTATTTGACCAGGAGATGTGAGACTCTAAGTACCATTCCCGGACATGGCCTCTTGTACGTGATCTTGTCCACGCTCAGTCTAGCCTTACTCAACACTAGATGAAGAGTGCGATGTAATGGATTCACGAAACCTCTTTCGGTCTTGCTCCGCATTCGATATGGGATATGGAGGTTGCATGGTGGTACTCTAACCTTCTGTAATAGGTGACTTCCGATCTATGAGTAGACCTCGGCATTTTATCTTTTCTTTACTTGTCTTCCACAGGCCTACTCAATCGGATTTTCTTTTCTTTCAAGCCTAATTTTTAATTGGTCTGCAATCATTTACTTATGCTTTGTTGAATGAAGAAGAAGCTTGTTTCAAGATCATCTGTGCCTTCCGCAGGCACCCCAGCCCATCTCACTCCAAGATGGATTATTCTAATTATGAAGGCATGGCCCTATACAATGAAAAGCGGCTTACATGATCCGATTCCATTTCAAGATCCCTGAGTGGGGGAAATGTTCGGGGTTTTGACCTGAGCCACGTCGACGCAGACGGAATCCAGACTTTGGTCTTTATATCACAAGTGATGTCATAATCGTGCCTACATTAGAGTTTCCTAAACTTAACGAATTATGCTAGCGCGAAACCAATCTCAGAAGCCAGATAGAGGAGAGTTGAGGACCAGTGGAAGGTAGAAGAAAGAAAAAAGGAATTCCTCAAGCAAGTCTTTCTCATTCATGAGCCTAACCAAAGAAGGCTCACGAAGGAGTCTCTAAAGTATCCAAGATAGCTTAAAGAAAGGCTTCATTGTAAAGCCTAGCCTTCCGTAATCCCAGCCCTCCAACTTCCTTAGAGGAGGAAACCTTATCCCAACCCACTATATTTCCGTCTCATTTGAACCCCGTTGTCCAGTTCATCCGTAATACTACTTGGTAATGATGTGGACTGCATCGTGTAAGTATGAATTGTGGGCAGACTGTGTGAGTGTAATTCGTCCTGCCAGTGACAAAGTAGCTGCTCCCTCCAACCTACTTAAAACCTTGCTGATCAACCTGATATGTAGCTTTGGAAACCCTTTTATGAAGCAATGGCACACCAAGGTCTCGCCCAAGATCCGATGTAAGTGCGATTCCACTCAAACGTCTGATTTCCCTTGCCAACTGAGGCTTAACATTACATTGCAAGAACAAAACCATTTTTATTTTATAACATTAACTTTATCTTTATGACCAGAGGCACCACAAAACTCTTGAAGAATGCGTTGAACTACAGCCACTTGATCTAACGTAGCCTCCGCAAACAAGACGAAATCATCCGCAAAAAACAAGTGTGATACCCCCGACACACCCGAAAAGGGATCCACTCACCCTGGTTGACTGCAGCTTGAATTAAGTGGCTCAACCTCTCTCTCCATACACAAGACAAAGAAAGAGCAAGATATGACCCTAAGCCCTCGCAAAGGATAAAAGGTATCTGTTTTATCGCCATTGATTAAGACCCGCATTGCCATCAAAAATAAGATGAGTAGGCAATCCCATCTGAAGCAAAGTCTCCAACATAAACTTCCAGCTTACTCTATCATAGGCTTTATCCAGGTAAACTTTAACGGAAAAGAAGCCAGTCTTCATAAACCGCATAGAATGAATGATTTCTTGTGCAAGAAGAATGTTGTCCAAAAGAGGTCTTCCCGGCACAAAACTAGCTTGAAATGATCCAAAATTTAAGCCTTCCTTTTAGGCTTAGAAAAGAGGAGGTGGATGAGCGGCAACAAGTTGTCCTTTCGATGGCAAGGCAAGAACAAGCAAGAGACAGGATGGGAATGGGTTGGAAAGAAGGAAAGAGCGGAGAACAACCGGGAGGACATACGAGTAGATGTCCTTTATCCTACAATCGATAGAGGTAACGACACTGTTGTCTGCTTCTTGGCAGACCGGATGAGCCAACCCTTCTCTGAGATCTAGGTGGCTCTCTTGCGGAAACTCTACCGTTGAAGATAAAAAGAAAAAGACTGAACTCGCTTTCGACTGGCGGAATGCTCTCGTCGTGTTCGTTTCATATCGCTCGGTTAAAACTACTACGAGCACATTTGCCTTACGATGGAAGTTACGTAGGTAGATAACTCTTCTTTTTGGCCATTTTGTGCTTATGATGAATAGGTGGCGTACAAGCCTCTTTCTGACCGCACAGGCTACACAAGCCAGGTTTTTGGAGTTACAGATTCTGCCATGGAAGCTTTTGAGTGACTGAGCACAAAGACGAGAAAGCAGTTGAAATTCTTGGCTCACTGGAGCTTGATAGGATCATCCAGAATTTCGGTTCCACGAACAGATACAGAGATATCTCTCGTTCATTGTTCATTGTTACAGAGATTTGAGTGAGACCCAGTTGACCACAATTAGAGATCTCCTCAGATTCATGCTTGCTTTCAAGTCCCGAGATTGAATGATTTTTCCCATCGGTCACTGAACCACCTTTTGTCACTTCACTACGAAAGAAGCAGACTCTATAAGTCTTACCAAACTAAGGCTTGGGCTTGCCTTTATCTTCTCTTGATGAACTCTCGGCTGATTCAACTCAAGCAAGAACAGCTTGAACAAGAAATGGCTCGATTCAATAGCAGCTCCTTATGTCCCGGAGTCAGACTCATCAGCAGAGTTGATCTGACACTATTCATGCACAGTAAAATGAACCCTTAAGATAAGGGACTGAGTGGCCTACTAGGAGTAGTGCAGGAAGGGGCGTATCGAGAGGCAAAGGCAGAGACGCCCGAAAGCAAAGAAAGCAAGGGGAGAGCTCATGCCCGGCTAAATGTGTGTGTGTCTTTGAATCGAGTGAAATCTTTATTCCTTTTAGTGGTTTAGAAAGAAGGGGATTGGCCTACCTCCCATATACCGAAGCAACCTCCCATTAGCCTTGAAGAAAGGAAGCAATCACTACAGAATCGGAGGTATTTTCTATTGATCTCAGCAGAGTTCTTCACCTCCTACATGCAAACAAACCGAGGCTTGCCAACACGTTGCGAAGCCAAAGGAACCACAGGTGGGCAATTCTCAATATTGAATTCGATTGCTTTATCCTCTTAGGCGCTTCCCTAGGGTCCTCTCACCCATCTTCGGAATGGAACATGAGTATGAGATAGAAAGCGAGGAACGAACGAAGCAAGTCCCACCACATCCATCTGTATAAGCCGTTCACTACAAAAAAGGCTCATGAGAAGAAAGGCTAACCAATGCCTATATATGAACCAAAGGTTAAATTCAATGCCTTTTCGAGTTCAAGCAATAGTGATTTACTAAGAGAATTTCTTTAGGAAAACCTCTTGAATCAGGTTAGAGGCAAGCGCACGCAGGAAGCACTCTTTTTCTCAAGGCAGTAGGGGCTCCTATCATTCCATACCTGTAATATCTAACCAGGTCTATATCAGTGCTTTGCTGTCGATAGAGGTGAGCGAGTAGGACTGTCTTTGCCAGCAGTTTGAGTTGGAATGGAATCCTTTTATAAGCCTATTGATCGAAATCCTTCCTTCCGGCAAGGTCGGACTAAGTTTCATGTTAAGGGATTAAAATCCTGTTGTCATCCTTCAAGCGGTATGGGGTATCTGATCTAGTCGAAACCTAAATGGCGGAATCCCTTTCTTGGTTTAAAGCAAAGCAGTGCTTTGTTGGGGTGGTCAAGATCCGGTTGAAGAGGAAGAGAGAGTTGGATGAAGCCTGCCAGGGTACGGAGAAAGAAGAAGGTGTGATCTAAGGAAGAAAAGCCTTATCTCGTCTCGCTATCCGCCTTTTCCAATCTACGATCGAGATTGGGCAGTTGACTATCTTATTGTACTATCTATTACTGTGTGAGTGTGAAGCATCTCGATTCGGCTTCAACCCTTCCTTTAAATAAAGGTGCCTAACAAGGTCTTTCGAACCCCGAGGTTGAATGCCAACTACGGTGCCGACAACACTCGAAGCTAGGTCCGCACGCACTATTCTTCTTGGTTATGCCCGATCCTGCAAGTCAAGAGTCTGGGAATGATGCAGCAGCCAGTATTACGGGGGTTACTCTCTTTCAAAGATAGGTCGAAAATCATATATTCCGCAATTGCCCTTGGATTGACATTGACTCTGGTCTCCGCTCTTCATTATAGATCTTTCCACTTCTCATTGAATCGGATTACCGGGTTGAGGAAATGCTATGCCAAAGATGGACCTCCGACACATTAGGACATTAGTTTTTTGTCTCCAAAGTGAAAGGCAAAGCTAACAAGCAAGGAAGTAACGAGTTGCTCACTTGAAATGCCTACATTCCTGTCTGCATCTGCTTCTTTGTTGACAATCCTACCCTTTAGTTTGGAGACTCAGATCCAGATGCTAACTGCTGGTCCCCTTTAAGGGCTCATTTCCTTCTCTTACAGAACTCGATGTCGTGGCTCTTTTTTCTTCTCTTTTCTACTGACCGAGTCAATCCGAATAAGGTCTTTCAAGATGGAGACTGGGATGGATGCCTGAACCAAAGCTATAAGCGATAAGACCAGTAGCTCGGGCTCTTTTCCCCTTTCTTCCCCAACGACCCCGGTTCACCTCTCTCTTTCAGACCTCCTTCATACTTTCCAGGTCCGCCCCAGCCAAAGAGGTCAGTTCAAGACCCTTTAGCTCATCCCCTTTGATCAGGGCTCCCTGGGGATGATAAATGTAAAGATTCAACAAAGTTTGAACCAAGACTCTCAAGTCTGATTCAATCCAAACAATTCCCATCTTTGGTGCATTAATCGGAAGAGTGTAACTGCCCCGCAGGGAACCCCCGGAGGGAACCTAACCGCTATCCTCTCTAAGCTATCCTTAACTTGAAGACTCTTGTTTTCACGGGATTTGTTGACTCGAGTAACTAACTAGCTTAGCTGTTAGGAAGAAGAGTGAGGGATGTCGCATATCAGCTGTGTAATGAAAAGTACACAACTACTTTTTCCCTCTTCCCCTGAGATGAACTACTCTCGCAAAGAACCTTCCTTCTATTCCTTACGTCAAGAGCCAATATCTATTCCTTCTAGCGAGTTGCTTATTCTCTGGGTGCACAGAGGTTGGAGCTTTCTTCTTCTTTTAAAGAGTCCTTAATGCATGAAAAGTGGACAAGGAATGAATGGCAGTTGCTAGAGCGATAAAGACAAGGGATGTGGGATAATGGTAGGAATAGCTCCTAGGAAATAAGCAGTCGGGGCACTCGTTGAAGATAGATTTGCCCGTGCTACGGCCGGGAATGGGGAGAAGGCATAATAGAATGTCCTTCCTTTTTTTGAGATAGATGTTACGGAGCCCTTTCCCAGAGAATCTTTAAGGATAAGGATTAGCCCCTACTAGTAAGAAGGTGTTCCCGAAAGAGGACGAAACCTGTCTAAGATCCTGTGTGCGGCTTAGTAGCGCGTGAACAGAACACGTAGCCTAAGCGGAACTCCATATTCAACCAACCTATGATCCATTTATTTAATCAGCTTACTATCAATAAACCATGTGTTAGGTTCTCGTTGCGGGAGATCTTGGAACGTGCCCGTTGTGTGAATGCGCATACAAATAGGGTCACTATTTGCCTACTACTAATAAGGGTGGAGAGTGGATTATAGATTATATCAGTCGAGTAGGCTGGACTGGGGTTCTGGGAAAATCTCTACGAATTCTTCTTTGCAAGAGACATCCCTGGGTTTAGTGATGTCTCCGGCAGCCAGCCTTGCTGGGATCTCCAGATCGAATAATTGGTTTACAAGACGCTCTTAGGGGGTCTTGTCTTCTTGGATTCCAGCTTTTTACTTTTTTTTCTCTTATAAAAAAAAGCTTTGACCTACTCCTTGAGCAGAGATGTACGCTTTATACAGGTAGTAGGGTCATGTATACTCATGGGATGGTTTTTTTTGGAGTAATGATAAACATTGCATCCAAATCAATCAAGATCTAAGTAGTTGTTCAGTAAACTATTATACTTCTCGCATGCAGTATCCGAGTTTTGCCTAAGGAATAAAAACTTCATCGGCTTTATTAGTAGCATCTGTCCTTCCCGGCCTGCTGTCGTCAACGGTCCGCTTCCTTGAATGAGAGTTGGTCTTCCCGATCCATGAATACTGTCTGTTGTCCTTTACTTGTTTAGTGGCATCTGTCTGAGGGCATCTGGAATTGTCTGTTTCTTTCGGTATTAACTCTTGTAAACGGCCGAACTAAGCTAAGCGCTTGGCTTGTCTTCTTAGGTTCCCAACCGACCTGTACATTAAATATCGAAATCTGTTACAGAAGAGAATTAACATAACGAGGCTTGGAGTATCTAAAACTAAGTCCAGCGAACTGGAAGTCTCTTCAGACTCCCTCATTGCTTGGCTATCGAAGTGGACTTGTACTATGATAGCCTTTCGCGTGCGTCGACACGACATGCTTACCATTCTTGCTTTTACCCTTCTTCTCCGGAAGGAATAGAAAGAACACAACTATCATAAAGAAAGCCGGGGGAACTACTAAATATTACAGCAGGATAAATTCCAACATGAAAGAAAGCAAGTCAAGAATGGCGGCAATTCCGCGGCTAGCCTTTCAAAGAAAGCTGTGCCTTAGTTGTTCAAGAACGGAGCTCGGCCTTTCCGCTGCCTAATATCTAATACCTATCTCTATCTGTATTTCTTCCTGTCTTAAGTGCTCTGCTAGCTGAAGCCTTAGGAGCAGTCCTTTACAGAACAGTTGAGCCTTTATATACGAAAGGAGACGAGCTAACAAGCGAACAAGGGTCTGACTCGATCATAGAGAGAGAGTCTGAAAGAGTTCATGAACTTAGCGTAACTGAAATTCTCTGATCCGATCTTCTGAACATTGCTTTAATCCCAAGGGAAAGCAAAAAGGACCCAACCGTACCCCTAGCACTGGACTTGCGTAAGGCACTAGCGCCTCCTTAAGAGCTCTTAGAAGTTTCACTATGAAAAACATCTATTTCCACTTTGATTATGTTTACTGCTGCTGCGGCGGTCTGCTGCAGAAGAATGGGAGGGGAACAGTCCTTACTTGGGAAGCGGCCCAGAGAAAATGACCTCTTATACGAAAGAGCTCCCTAAAAGAAGTAGGTTTTTGAAATGGGAGAGTCTTTGTCAAACCCCGGGCTCACAAGCCCTCAGGTCACCCCCGAGGTCCCACAAGTCGCCCACCAAGAAGTTTCCGCTTCCAGTCTATCACAGCATGAAAAGGTAGCTGGCGACATCCGTACTCGAATTATTAAGGAGACTTTATATAGGTTTCGGAAAAGGATAACAGGTGAAAATCCTCTATCTTTCACCCATTTGCTATTCTTTTGTTGAGACTCCCCCGCCAGGCACGGACAGTCATTTATGGGAGTAACCTTCCTTCGCTCGTGCTTCTAGCAAGTGTGAAAACTGGAAGAGATTTCTACAAGGGGCATTATTCGTTGGGCAATCCAAGCATGGCCCTTCCTTCTGAAAGGCTGGTGTCCCGTGTTCGAATAAATAGCTATATGCGCTTAACACACATTCTTTGGACTCACCCCCTATATAAGGCCCTCTAAACACCATGTGTTAAGCATACGACGACAGAGACGAGGAACTGTCTTTTTTTGAGGATAGAAAACGACTTTTCAACGAACTCGTGTAAAGGCTCTCAAACAAAGGAGCTATCCTTGGGAGACAGACAAAAGCAGAGGCAGGCTTAGTAAGCTTTATCACCTGGATCAACAGAAAAAGCAACTGAAACTCGATCGATGGAAGTTCCCTCTTCTCTTGGTCCAGCCCATCCAATTGAAGCCAGGGTTTAGAGTATCAGTGCTTTGAGTGTCATCTCATCTGCCCTCCTCTAATCTTCTCTCTCTTCGAGCTGTACCAAAAAAAGAAGTTTCAGGGATGAAATTCAGGTTCTTGTGATATTACTTATTATTACTTAAAGAGTTACTTACTCAATAGATCATCTAGAGTCAAGAATAGAATCTTTATTACCTTTTGTATCTCTAGATAGTCTAAGATTTCAAGAGCAAGCAACCTTCTTGTTACAGACATTCCTTTCTTTGCTTTCCCAGCACTGACTGACCTCTCTGGTCGGATGTTACAGTCGGCTCTACTTCTTAATCAACTAGTAGTCTTTAAGTCGGAAATCGCTTTCACATCTCATATGACATATGTACCAACAGACTTCTTCGGACACCAGTAAGTAGCTACTCCAGCCGATCTAACTCCAGAGGATCCGGCTTCTTTTAAGGATGGGTTAGCCCCTATTTCCTTCATAGGATGCAGCAAGACTACGTTCTCATCGGAGTTCCACTTCTTACTCAATCCACTCTAAGAAAAAGGCAAGTACAGCTACTCTACTTTGGGGGGCAGGGATTCTCTACAATGACCACCCGTAGACCAATTGAAAGGGATGTAGCGCAGCTTGGTAGCGTAAAAGCGGTCCCGAGAATCTTTGCTTGTCAGGTGCACATTCAAAAGAGAGTGAAATGTAAGTGAGGGCCTTTGTTAGCAAGAAGTGGTTAGCGGTCCAGGCACGCTTGCCTGCTTTCCTGATTCGTGAACAGACGGGACTCTTTTGGCTTTCCCCAAAGAAAAGACCAAGCAAATCGAAAAAAACATATGATTTTTTTGAGACAAAAGAAGCTTAGTCAAGAGACAAGTGTTCACCTGTCCAGTACAGGGGAAAGACTTACAGATCAACAGCTCCTAGCTTTGGTTCGGCCTATTCTTGTCCAGTAACCATTCTGAGGGGAAGTATGACGTATGGCCAAAGGGGAAATTACTGCTATTTGGCAACTACGCTTCGCTTCTTCAAGTCTCATCTAGGGCTTAAAAGGAATTTGAATTATGCTTATCTCAAAAAGACATTTCTCCGTAAGTGGGCTCTACTTACTTTTGCACCTTTCAAGGGCCTCTTTTTCCATCTATTTGAAATCCTGTCTTGTCTACCGTCTTTTAAGATAATGAGACCTTCTACGCGCCCAACCACCCCACTTTAATAGTAGGAGAAAGGAAAACGTTCGATCCATGGAGTCCGTCATCGGATCTCCCCATTGACAGATAGAGTTGAAGAATCAATTTGCCCGGGATTTAATATTTAGATCTTCAACAACTTCCGAGAGGGTCTCATGCTACGATACGAGTAGAATACATAGGGGTATAGTCCGGGTAAACAAAAATGGATTTGGACGTATACCTTTTATTGGAAATCTACAAAGTCGCAATCCTGACTGCGAGAGCAGACCTTTTTGAGATTCATTCTTGGGGGATTATCCTTAAGATAGACCAATCATGAGCGAAACGAAGTAGTGCCTGCTTTCATTTTAGGCGTTAGGAATAGCGAATATTCTCACCTTCCCAGCACTCATTGAGGATTCTCTTAGAGGTGATCTTTCGGTCCGGGAAATTCACTTTTTTGACAGTAGGAGCCTTAGCATGAGAACAGTAGCGCCAGTTCGCATGCTTGGAGCCTTGAGAAAGAACCACACGTGGGACTTAGTGACGCGGAAAGAAAACAGTTGGATGCAAATGGGTTTTCACCTTGAAACTTCACGCTGACGGTAGCTTGAATAAATATAAGGCCCGGTTAGTTGCTAAGGGCTACACCCAGAAGTACGGTGAAGACTATGATGAGACATTCGCACCAGTAGAAAAGATTAATACCTTTCGAATACTGCTCTCCCTAGCTGTGAATTGAAGCTGGCCTCTAATGCAGCTAGATGTTCAGAATGCTTTTCTCAACGGAGACCTGGAGGAGGAAGTGTATATGGATCTGCCACCTGGAGCTGGATATGAATCCATGAGTGGAAATCAAGTTTGTAAGCTGCGAAAGTCATTGTACGGGCTGAAGCAATCTCCACGTGCCTGGTTTGGCAAGCTGACAGCAACAATGAAGCTGTTTGGTTATAAACAAAGTCACTCTGATCACACTTTGTTCATAAAACGAAGAAATGAATAAGAATCCACCAAGGGAGAGAGAAAGTTAGTGAGAGAAGCTCTCGAGTGCCAGGTGAGGTTTTGAGCGCGCCGGGAAAGGATGACGAGCAAGCTACTTCGGAATCCCAAGGTCTTAGCAAGGAAGACAGAGATGTTATCGGCCGAAACATCAAGAAACATGAGGATGCCATGGAAGTTGAGAGTGCCTCTGAAACCAACGACACTCCTATGAAAGAACAGAGTACGGTGAATGAGGAGAATACGAGTGAGAACAGTAAAGAGAAAACTCAGGCAGCGGAACAGAAAGCCCAGGGTAAGCCAACGCAAATCTCATATCGTGCTTCACTTCTGGGGCATGAACCAATGGAAGTTGACAAAGACTTCGATGAACTGGTGAAAGAATGGTTGGAAGAAGAGAAGGCTATGGCTCCAGTATATACAGAGAAACAAAAGAAAATCATAGAGAAGCTGCCTAGAATTGATATTCCAGATGAAAGATGGAAGCAAATGTGCCTACCATGGAAGGATGCCATTGTCATTAAACCACTAGGTAGACGATTCTATCTTTATGAGCTGAAAGACAGACTCAGATGGCTGTGGGGTGCACCAGATTTCAAGCTTATTGATCTTCCTAATAACTACTATGTTATTAAAACAGAGGAAAAACAACTGCGTCAAAAGATACTTAACGATGGTCCATGGGTTGTTGCTGGGCACTGTATTGCTACTCAGAGATGGAGTCCAAATTGGAATCCCTACAATAACAAGCTCACGAAGATTGCCCTTTGGGTTAGAGTACCCATACTTCCAATGCATTGCTACACTACACCACACCGTTGATTTTCTGATGGAAGTGGGTAACTTGATAGGTTTCTGTCTCACTCTTAGTACTCATTCAGTACAGTACTTCATATAAGGTATATTGTTCGGTAACTGTCTTATCTCATTCTGTATCCTTGCTTGTTCACTGCACTCTCCTAAGGGGTTAATTAAGACAGTTTTATCCTTCCGTTCGTGCGCCCTCCCAGGGCTCACTTCACTCTAAAAATTACATATATAATGTAAGCAGGTCTGCAACTTTTTTTTTTCTTTTTTGCCGGAAATAGAATAGGTCGAACCCTCATTGCTGTACCATCTTGTCTAGTGAGAAGCAGTTTCGAGCGCCTACATAACCTACCACTTCAACTCAACAAGAAGAAATGTTAGGTATCAGACCTTTTGTAGTTCATCCGGCCATTTTTACCCAAGCAAATCCAAAAAAAGCGCACTATATCCCATTAAAAAAGATGAACTCTCGGAAGAACCTACCTTTGAATATTTGGATCCCCTTTTTTTTCCTCGGGAGTCTCCTTTTTTTCCTCCGGAGTCTCCTTCCCTCGGGTGTGGGCAGTAGGCGGGAAAACCGCATCCAGTTTTGAACCCCGCCAGCCATAGGAAATGGAAGAAGGCCTCTCTATTTAGGATATATATATATATGAGGGCTTCTCAAGGTAGGGGCAGGCCCGCTCCACGGCGGAATTCTTCATCCGTGAAATAACGATAGAATTCCCCGTAAAAGTCGGATTCCCTACCACCCTCATTCAGTTGTTGAATAAACAAACCTAGAGAGCCTTCCATGATATCGCGTTGAAAGGAGTGTTCTAGGCTGCTTACCGGTCCCACTTTGTCTTGAACAAAGTGATAGGCTTCCCTCCTCACATCTGAATAGGGCGAAAGATCCATAATGCGATCGATCTTTCGTTCCCCAAGCATCAGTTCATGGAGCCGGTCCTGCAGCAACCCCTTCTTTTCTAAAAATTGGATCTCTCTATATTCGGTGTCCCAAATGTAGAGATAATGATCCACATCTAGAGCTTGATCAAAATGCTCTCGAACCAGATTCTCGTACTCACCCTCATTATTCTGAGGCGGGATATTGTAGAAATGCTGGTTCTCGAGAATTCTAATCCGATCATAGATCAATGCCTCGCTCTCGGCTGCAATTACATTGCGATAGGTGTTTAGGGACGCAGAACTAGACTCAGACTCCAACGCAGGCAGACTTGAACTGTCAGCGCCGTTGTCAAACCAGCAAGTCGTTCCCAACAAGTCCAAGTCGAGGGGATTTGATATCATAATAAAAAAGAATTCGTTATTGAAGGCACCAAAACAATATAAGACGGTGTTTAGATATAACCAAGGAAGAAATAGAGATTTAATGACTGACCCGATAACGCGATTAAGTAACCTAACACATGGAACCCGTTTAAAAACCATAGGAACATACTACTCTCTCTTTCTTTTTCGCCACAAAAGGGCTATGGGAGTCGAACCCAATTCGGCCAAAACCCCCGATAAGAAAAAGCAAGAATGAAACTGGCACACCTTTCATCTACCTCTCTTGCTTCTCTTATGATATTTATAGTTCTTTCTATTCTATGAAATTTCGAGTTAGCGCTCCGTGGGAAAAGAAAGGGAGAACAAGCGTTATCGCACAACCCTCGAGGCGAATCTATCTATCTAATAGCGGTCGATTAGCGAAATTCAATCAATGGCACAGCGTCCGATTCGATCACTCTATCGAGTAGAAGTACAGGGATGATTCAATCGATTCCTAACATCTTGAAGGTTTTAATCAAACTCCCTTCCTGATCTGAGATGAAAAGGCAAGAAATTTGTTAGCTTTTTCGGCTTAACGACTCTTCGGCTCCCTTTCGGTGCACTATTGGAGAGCTCACTGGGCCCGCCGCTTTCTCAATCGAAAATGGAAACTGTCAAGATTAGCGTACTGAAAGATTTCTCTTCTTATCTATGTAATTTCTTGATTGATTGTGGATATTAAATGAGTGTTGCGGGCCAGGCAATGTAATCATCAATCTCTTCCACTTCACTTCTGTATATGATGGCATGTGCTTCCCTAAATAGGCTTGCTTCTCTCCTGTTCCCTGCGAGTATAGCATTAACCACCACATTGAGTAGTGTGGCTACACAGGTGGGTTCACTATTGACGACGGTCATCCCTCCAACTTCTTCCTACGGAATTTAACGAGTCATCTAGAAAACTGAACGAGTAGACTTGAAGATCCCAATTTTACAATCCAAAGGGGAAAGGCATAGTAGATACCTGCTGATCCAACACGAGTATGATTATCTCATCTTACAAAATATGAAAGGTCGTGCAGATGATTCCATCAAATCAAGGGACCCAATCCCGAGTTGCGGAATAAGATCAGCGAATCCGGGTCGATCACCTGCCCTCAGCCACACGTCTTAAATTGGAAGCGATCTTATATCATAATCCAGGCGGGTGGCGTTCCCGAATACCAAACAGCGATGACAAACCGGGCTTGGACCAATGACCAGAGATAGAAGATTATTAGCCAAAATAGATAGGCTTCAGGGGAATAGGAGAAGGCCCTATGGAGTAAAGGGAAGGGGCTTGAGTTCTGAGACGAAGATAAGACTCGGCTGTTGAAGGTGCTGGCTGATGAACGAGGCATCGTAGATGAGGAGATCCAGTTGTGCTTGCTGCCTATCCACTTGGCGAGTAAGAGGCTCTGTGCAAGAGTGGTCTTCAAGCCTTGTGCCTTTGGCTGCTCTTCTTAGCCTTCAATTAGTCGGATTCTAACCCTATACCTCCAGCCTTCCTTCAATCAGATTCACTGCAAAGGAAAAGGAAAGGAGATTCTCACAGCTAGCAATAATTCTATAGTATAGACAACGCTACCTCCTCTTCCCCCTGCTTTCAATAATTAGCCTTAGTGCACTGGAAAGAGACAAGCACGGGTTACTTGTAACACCCGATACGGGAACAACAGATATGGCAAAAACAGGATTATCAACCGTTCCTAATGAGTTAGATGTGGCATTCTTGTAAAAATGAATATCAGACGTCGATCAATCCCCATCTATCCCATTCGTACCATTAAGTAAGTACTAAGAGCGGATAAGATCACCAGAAACGGTTGATGATATAACACCTCTACCTGTTACTGATTAACGGACCCCAAACCGGAAACTAAAGCACCGCGCTTTATTTACCCTTCGTTTTCGCTTTTTTACCCTTACTGGCACACGAGACCTGGGTCAACAAGGAAGTCCATCTTCTGCAACCGTCAGTTTCTTATCACCCTGGAACTTCCACATCTAATGACCTGTAGCCGATTGCTTACTTTACTCCTATTTATTAATCTTGTTCTAATTGAGAGGCAATTTGTTTATTCTCTAAATGTAGCATCCCGGCTAAGGGAAGGATGAAAGCCTTGCCCTACTTTAGCCCTACTTTACTTTACCTTCACGGCCTAGGCCCACTTCCCTTGTTCGTTACCCAGCTTGAACGACTTCCTTCGTCTTTCGACTCAGCCAGCTTCTTCCTGTGCTTACTCTTACTATTATAGCAAAGGGCGAGGTCTAGTCTTTCACTTTATGCACCGATAATCTTTCTGAATAGAATATGAGGCTCTTCTTATCTTCTTATTGGCCTCGATGTCTCCGTCCTAATGGTCCTACCTTCCTATAAGTTCGAGTAGATTCCCAGTAGGTCATTTTCGGCAGCTCAGTCCTTTGAATATAGGGTTATAAGTAAGAAGTGAGCCTCATCCTCATACTGTGCCAAAGCACAGGACTTGGTCGAAGGGAGGAGAAGACTAAGGATCGAATCTTTCCCAAGAGGGGAGAATAGGAAAGCAAAGGCTAAGGCAGGGGATCGCCTAAGGATTACCTTAAGGGTACCCTGACTCACCAAGTAAAGATCCAGAGAAGCTAGCCCCTCTTACTAAAAAAGGGGAGGACTTGGATTGTGATTGTGATAGATGCAATTTCTCAAGTCTTGATTGAGGGCTTTGCGGCTTGACTCTTACCCTTGAAAGGTAAATTTCCCGTGGCCTTTAGTATGTCAAGCCCCTTCCCAGATCTTTCCAGATAGCACCAACTTGGTTCTTGTTGTCTTCTTCCTTCCCATGCGTGAAAGACAAGGTCTGAGTTCACTTTCTATTGAGCCTACTCCTTCTCTGTGCGCATTCGACTTATCCTTATCTTCTCTCCCCGGCATGAAGGAATGCCCGAGAATGTCTGACTTCGTTCCCGATTAGCTCTTTTATTGGTATATATAACTAGAAAAGGGAATAACAAGCCAAGCAAAAGTCAAAGCCCCTAATGGCAACTTGAGAGGCATCTTAAAGGTGCCACCGGCTGACTTCCTATTTCTTATCTGGGCTCAAGAAACACGATTCTATCCAATTTCCCTTTTAGGGTATTCTAGAATTTGCCTTTTTCAGTATCTGATCTTCCCTTCAATAGTGAGCGCGGACGGAACCAAAAGTTAAGTTACTTTTGGCTGCCTAGCTCCCTGAAAACACAGTTCGAATTGATTTTGTTACCGCTAAGAGTCAGTTTGGGTGGAACTTGCCGAGACATTCCCTGTCTTGATTTTTCCTTTATAGAAAGGAAGAAGAGAAGGCTAGCGATGACTTCAAAGATCTAGCATCAGTCTAGAGATCTCCCTATGGGACCTTATGGAGAAAAACTGGGATCGCTGAAGCTATTGACCTTTCTGGGTAGAAAAATCCTGAGGAGCGAACGTTACCTTCAAGCTTTGGTTCTTTATTGGTCCCCCGAGACTAAGACTTTGATTTTCCTTGGGGGAATTTCGAGGACGCGCTTTCGGATATACCGCCGTAGGTCCTGATCGAGAAAGAGCGTTTACCCCGCTGCTAGGAAGAGAGGAAGGAACATGAGGCATCTTTCAGGAGCTCAGACTCCAGTTCGATCGTTAGAAGGAAGGCGAGTGCGGAGGCAAAGTGAATTCTGAACGGTCTGTGTCTGAAACTGAACTCACTTCTTTTTCGATTTATATTAGGCATCCCCAGTTGGGGCTATGGCAGATGGATGAATTGCATTTCATGCATTGCTTCCTACTCATACTTTAACTTTGGCAAATTCCAAGCTATGATCCAAGCAAAAAAGGAGTGGGCTTTAAGTGGATTGACAAGATTCAGCATTGGTCTTTGGAGCGTTATAAAGGGCGCCTTCTAGTCCAAGGTTTCACTCAAGCATTTCTTTCTCATGTACTACGTAGGGCCTCTCGGCCCGGCCCCGTTCAGCTTCCTGCTCTCATAAACAACTGCAAAAGAACCCCAGCGAAATCTGAGGCCTCTGTCTGCACTTTCAAAAGACTTGACCACATCTGTAAAGTATCCTGCTGCGCGCTAAGCAATAATCCGTCTCTCGAATTCTGGCACCAACCTTCTCATAGGTCACTGCCGACAGATTCGTCATGGCTTCCTAACTCAATCCCTGAACCAACCCCATATCCACAAACGCAAAGTAAAAGCAAAACATTAGATCAAGAGATTGCTTCCAAGGCATCGGCATCTTTTCTCTAGGCCCAGATCCTTTTGTTCTTTTCGATAGTCTGTAGATAGTGCCTGAAAGACCAGTAAAAAAGGCATTTAGACCCCCCTAACATAAATAATGGCAAGATGGAAAGACCAAAAACGAGGTCTTTCGACTAAAAGAATACACCCGTGTAGAGTCTGGGCCTACAGCAAGGTAAAGAGCAAGCTCCGTGTCATTCTATAGAAAAAGCGAGATGATAGGCCTTAATACTCTAACTCGCTTGCCGGGAGAAGGCCTAGAAATGGTTTTGCGTACCTTAAGACTCTAGGATCTAGGAACTTAGCTTAAGGAAAGAAAGACTTATTGCAGCTGCAACAGGATTAGCTTACCAATTAAACTATCTGCCCTTTTTTAACTATATGGCTTTCAAGCCTTAGCACTCTAACTGGATTAAGTTTTCGCTCACTCGCTTTTCTACTCCTGCTCGCGGAATAGATCTTGTCGCTAGCACGGTTGCCGGCCTTCCGACAACGGTCAGAGGCTGATCCATGCCTGTTATAAGTGCAGTTCTTTCTACCTCTTTTCTAGCTATTAGCTCGCCCTCGTTGGAAAGGTGTATGCCACTCCCCAGTGAATTGAGCTTGAGCTGCTTTAATTAAATCAATGGGACCGGCTTTCAAAAGGGTTCCCTCTAAATCTTCTTTCCTAAACTTCACTCCTCTCTGCCTTTCGCTTCTACAACTAAGCTCTTACCCATAGGTCGGGCTTCCGCTTCCGTTGGTCGCCTGGGGATCAAACCTACGCTTTCATCACATCTAAGCAATCAGAATTCGCCAAAGTCAAGCTATTCGATCTCTCTTGCTCTAACATCTCCCCCCCAACCTCTCGTTCCAGGTATTCCACTCGTCGATACGGCTTGCTGCTCTTCCAGCTAGTCAAAGGCTTTCTTTGTTCTATCTGCACTAAAGTAGCAAAAGATGTGGGAAATCCAACCTTAACCTTTTGATACATTTGTTTAGGCCAAAAAGACGGGGTTTGATAAACTTGGTCGATTTCACTCTCCCTCGTAGGCAGAAGTTGAGGAGATTGATTTGTTGAGCGAGCAGCAAACCGGATCTGAGAACTTGAGAGATGAATGGCCTAGTTCGCTTGGGAATGGGATGAGACTGGACCTGCCGTCTTTCACATGAAGGTTTATGGAAGGTATGGTCTTTATGTTGGCATGGTTATGGTGGCATGGATCGGATCTGCTTTTCGGATATGGTTTGTTTAAGATCTTTCTCTTGTAGGGTTAGCTCCCCGTTAAGCGACTAAGGTAGTGCTCACTATCTTCGCAAGATGCGAGCAAGTTAGCAGGAACCATTTCGCATAGCCGGTCTGGTGTCGCTGCTTGAAAGCTTTCCTTACTTTATTCATGTAGCTATTAGAATAGGTAGCTCAGCAGATGAATGACTTGTCTCAGTATCAGAAGATTGCTTTGTCTCATTCCTATACCGATCGGTCAAGCCAGTTCCTTTCCTTTAGCTACTAGTGAAAATCCCTCAAAGCAATAGACTGATCTTAGATTATACCCACCAAGCTCTAAGGTTTAGGAGAGATTGCCCAGTACTCTGTTGACTGAGCTGCATTCATTGCCAATCCTTCGCTCCTTGTATCAGACTCAACAACTCTTGGCCGGATCTTTGACTTATGTCCGCGATCCATGGATACCAATTCTTCAAGTTATCTCCCTACCTTAGTTGAAAGTTCCCCACCGAACCCGTCACTCGAAAGAGTTTTATTCTCCGCCTCAACAGTATGTAAACAACCTTTTATCAGAAGATTCAGATGTCGAGCATCTCCCATTCCATTGCCGGTAAATACGGAGTCTAATTCAACCGCGTGGTGAATGAAAGAATGGATACAGGGATTTCGTTCGCTCACGGCTTGTTCGCAATGGAACTGGGAAAAGAGAAAGAAATGGAGTGAAGAGCTTACTTTCTTTCGATTTCGAGGGTCTTTATAGTCTCGTTTCGTTTTTCCTTCCTCTTTGTTCTCATGAGAATGAGACACGTTCACTCCACGCGTTCACTTATTTATCATCAGGGCGAATGGAAGTTATTTCAACAAAGAATGCTCGGCCAAGAGAGAGGAGTCGTGTTGAAGGCGCAGTGCCTTATATAGCCATGTGTCACGTATTTTCAAAGCGAAAGCCCTTAAAGGCTTCTTTCTCGTTCATGCAAGCATTTTGCTTTCTAAGTAGTTCCGGGCGTTCATTCTTAGGTTCGGCCTCAATGGATAAAAAACGGGATGTTTTAAGGTGGGGCAACCCTAGTTTAATTTAAATAGTTGACAGCTAGCGATCACCAATTGCTTTTCGCTCC